TTCTATTCGTATAAATGATAAAACAAACATTTTTCCCGATGTTTTCAACTAATACATTTTTTATGATATGACAATTCTTTTTAAGTTCAGAATTGACTCTATCTGTTACTCTACGGAAAATTCCTTTTATTCTATTAACTAAAGATTGGGAAGACAGATAATTCCTCCTAGAATTCTATTTTTTTATTGAATATTTTTACCATACATAATTGCATTGATCAACAATAATTTTGTTCGTTTTATTAACTTAGTATTGATAAACCTTTGTATCTAGAAATTCATTTCGGACAATTGAACCTTCTCAAACTGTTTCTTTTTAAGAACCAAAAAAATTTGTGCCAGAATAACGGATGCAAAGAAGAAAAAAAGACCTTGAACACGTGATGGATCTTGAAGTACTATTTCTGCATCTCCCTGACCAAATCCACCCACGTTGGGATTACTCGTTAATGGTTGATCAAGCTTGATGGATTCACTTTCTGAAACAAGAAGTTCTGGTCCTGGAGGTATAATATCAACGACTTGGCGTCCCTCCGATGCGTCTGCTATGGTTATTTCATACCCTCCCTTTTCCTTACGTACTATTTTGCTTACTATACCTGCCGCTGTAGCATTATAGACTGTATTGTTACTCTTACTCCCATCGGGATAAATCTGACCCCTTCCCCTGTTCCCACCGACGTATATAGGATATTTTAAGAAGTAAACATCTTTCTTAGTAGCAGGGTCCGGGGAAAGAATAGGAAAGGTGATTTCACTATATTTCTGACCCGGAACAGGACCTATCACAAGAATATTTTTTTTAGTCGGACGATAACTCTGAAAAGACAGATTGCCCATCCTTTCTTTCATTTCGGGAGAAATACGATCGGGCGGAGCTAGTTCGAATCCCTCAGGTAAAATAAGAACAGCCCCTACATTCAAAGACCCTTTTTTACCATTAGAAAGAACTTGTTTCAGTTGCATATCATAAGGGATTCTAACAACTGCTTCAAATACAGTATCAGGAAGTACCGCTTGTGGAACCTCAATATCCACGGGCTTATTAGCTAAATGACAATTGGCACATACAATACGCCCGGTTGCTTCTCGTGGATTTTCATAACTCTGTTGCGCAAAAATGGGATATGCGTGTGAAATAGATGTCCAAGTTATTACATATATCAACATCATGATCGATACAGAAATGGATCGAGTCATCTGCCCCTTTACCCAAGAAAGGATACTTCTATTTTGCATGGTCCAATCGTTGATCCGGAGAATTTCTACAATAAATTAGGTAGGTTGCTAGTATAGTTTCCTATCCACGATTCTGCTATTTGACTGGAATAATTTCACTGGAATACAGGAAGAATTCCCTGGATGAGTAGAAACATAAAGAAAAGAGTGAGTAAGATTTTTATTGGTTTGTTTATGTACGAAGTAACAAACATTATAATTGGATTCATATCAGTGGATCATCCCTTAGTCATTCAATGAATGATAAATTACTACAAGTGAGGGAGATACACGATTTAAATAACGGAAGATCCAATATTTAAAAATGGTATCTAGAATGACTGGAAAAGTGGAAACAAGCCCAGATATAATTTGCTCATTATGAGAAAATCCAAAATCTTTGTAGACAAAACTAATCATTAGTTCCCAACCATGAGGCGAATGGAATCCAATACATAAATCAGTTAACAAAAGAATAGAAAAAGCTTTTATTGTGTCGCTTAAATTGTAGAGAAACTCCCGAACCCAAGAATTAAGAATGACAAGTTCTTCATTACCCAGAATCGAATAACCACTTAAAATAGCAAAACTTATTATATTTGTTGAGAAGTGTAAAACGGCATGGATATAACCCTCATTATGCATCTTGACCAATTGTATCGTTTCTTTGTGAATTCCTATACGAAAATTTTGTATATGTGTCTCTGGATACTCCTTTATTATTTCGTCCAAAAAAAAAAGTTCTTCTAATTCTATGAATTTTTCTAGAACGTTATTTTCTTGAATATTATTCAAAAAGGCTTCGGATTGACTAGTATTCCACCAATTCATAACCCAAGATTCCAGACTTTTATTAAATGAGAAAGAAATCCACCAGGGCAAAAATACTATAGATGCAAGATATGGAAGGGGGGTGAATGCTTTCTTTTTTGTCATTTTGAATCTGTGAATTGTTAATAAAGCGACTTCATTGCTCGACTCTATCCAATCTGGTATTTTTTTGAAACATGAGTTCTATAACAGGGAGGGCTTTTGAGCTCCTTCCTCAATGCTCAATGCTGAAAAAACATCCATTTTTTGGTTTATTTCAAAATACTTCAATTGGTACGCGCAAGAAATAGGCCAATTCAGCAGCTTTTTGTTCAATTTCTCGTGGAGTCAAATTCTCATCAGTACGAGTCAGCGGAAGGGCCCCCCGACCTCTGATTTCCATATAAAGTACACGACGAGGATAAAGACCCTCTTTAATTTCTATTCTAATCGACTGGATATCTCTCATAAGGAATCGAAGGAAGATCCGACGATTTCGTCCAGGAAATCCCCAACGAAAAATACACACTATTCCTTCTTTTCTATCGAATTGATCATAACCACTGCCTACATTCCACCAAATTGTGCACCACAAATATGAGCTAATGAACAGACCCGCGATCCCATAGAAAGACATCACGATCCCCTGTGGAAAAAAAAGGATTTGCTGAGACGGAAATAAAGATATCAGATTCCGACCAAGATAACTAGAAGTTCCAACCAATAGGAATCCCAGGGAACCTAAAAAAATGATACAGGCCCAGAAGAAATTACTTGTTTTGCGAGACCCCATTATAAGTTCTATCCATATACGTTCTGATCGCCAGTTCATACTAAATCCAGTTGCATTTTATTGGAATTGAGAGAATAACCCAAATGAATTTGACTTTATATTTTGTTCCCGAAGTAACTCTCATCAACTAGCACTATTGTGATATGAATCATTAGTAATAATTCATAGAATCGGTTCGATATAAAAAAGAAAATCCCCGTCATAGGATCCCACTATGGGTATATACGTACATATAGATATATTAACTCAGATCTCTGCTGATCAATTTTCAAAAAAGCTCTAATGCATTTATCCATATAATGTTTCCACGCGCATAACCGCTCTTTCACTTGTGTTTGGAAGAAGCCGCATGTTTACCATATTCCAATAAATAGATATCTGTATTATGATCCAAGTAAAATTATTGCAAGAAATTGATGAGATTTGGTCCCATCGGATTTAGACAATTTTGTTTTTTTGAACATGAATAGATAAAGAAGCCATTGCAATTGCCGGAAATACTAGGCCCACTAAAGGCACAAAAAAAGAGGGGAAGTTTAAAGTTGTCATAGACTAGATACCTCGATTTAATTTTGATTTGTACCTGTTATAAAGATATCTTATCATAAGTATATTGATTCTAAGTATATAAGTATATAATAATAGGTACAAGAAAAATATAATAATAGGTACAAGAAAAATAGAACTAAATTAGGTGTACCTATTTGCCTTTCTATTTATTATTCTTGTTCTTTTGTCCTTATCTTCTAATAACGAATGAACGAATGAAAGAGTTTCTTACAAGTAAGGATTCTAATGAACCCGATCCAACATGAATTCCTAGTAAAAATGGGAGTTCCCCGGGGATATAGAAAAACGCAAGATTTCAATTCTATATTTTCTATATTTGAATTCTTCAATATCTATAATAAATACGTAAGAAGAGAACATTCCCTTTTTTTTTCCTAATTTCAATTTCCGGAAAGATAGAATTAATTCTTTTATACTGTTGATAGAGTCTTCCCGATCACTAATCATGAATATGGGTAGCAAGAAAATAGATCTGAAAAAAAAACTGAATTTCATTTTAATGCTCTATTTGATTGAATTTTTATTCACGGGAAAGAAACCGTGAAGTTGAAATAACTCACTCAGAACACCTTTTAAAAGATTACGTGGTACGATTGGGTCGAATAAGCCTTTCTGGAATAAATACTCAGCCGATTGTGAACCATCAGGTACTGTTTTATTCAATGTTTGTTCAATGACTCTTTTACCCGCAAATGCAATATAGGCATTAGGTTCGGCAATAATGATATCTCCTAACATACCAAAACTAGCGGTCACCCCGCCGGTTGTAGGAGATGTAAGGATTGATACATATAATAACTTTTTATTTAATTGATAATTATATGAAGCGGAAGATATTTTTGCCATTTGCATCAAACTCAAACTTCCTTCTTGCATGCGCGCTCCTCCGGAAGCACACACTATAATAACAGGTAGAGATCTATTAGTAGCATATTCGATCAAACGGGTTAGTTTCTCACCTACTACGGATCCCATACTTCCCCCCATGAACTGAAAATCCATAACCCCAATTGCTATGGGAATACCTTTTAATTGACCTATGCCTGTTTGAACAGCTTCGGTTAACCCTGTACTTTTTTGATAAGAATCAATACGATCTTGATAAGGTTCCTCCTCCGAATTAAATTCAATGGGATCCACAGAAACCATGTCGTCATCCATAGGAGCCCAAGTGCCCGGATCAATCGAAAGTTCGATTCTGTCTGAACTACTCATTTTCAAATGATATCCACATTGTTCACAAATATTCAATTTTGATCTAAAAAATTTCTTATAATTTAATCCATAACAATTTTCGCATTGAACCCACAAATGTCTGTAGTTTTTATTTATATCGAGATCATTAGAATTTCCTTGCATATGGGACTCACTTTCATAGGAATAACTTTCATTTGCACTAGTTTTTACATCGGAACTCGCACTGGCAATACTGTTTATGCTTTCATTACAAATGTAACTATAAATGTAACTCTTACTGTAATTGTCGCCACTTGAAAAGTAACTATTAATACTGATTTCAGAATCAAGATAATTGTCAATGCAACTATTAATGTGATTATTCCAACTATATTTAGTATCATACATGTAACGATCATAGTAGTGATTGTTA